TAATTATAAATTATATTTATATTAATTAAATTTTATATTAATATAATATTAATTAAATATTAAATAAAATAAAATATATATAATATATTTATATTATATATATAATTATATTAATTTATATGTATATGAAATTATATGAAAATGAAAATATGAAATATTATGTTATGAAATAGGAAGAAAATAAATACTTTAGATTCAATAGGAAATTGAAATATAAAATATGATTATGATATATAAAGAAAAAAATATGTATATATAATAATATTCTAATTCTAATAATATATTAGAATATTAGAAAATATATTTGAGAATATATTCTAATTATTAGAATATATAATAATAGAAATAGAAAAATAGAATAATAATATTGTAATTGTATATTAATAGTATATTAATATTCATTAATAATAGAATGAAAATTGGAATCTAATTAGTCAGATATTTTCATTATTAGAATTAGAGAATTAGAATAAGAAGAATAGGATTCTATATCTATATATCTATATTAGTATTAGTCATATTATAGTTATATAATATTTTATGAATATGAAACCTAATTCTATTTATATAACTAATATTTATATTTTATATAACTAATTCTAATTATTTTCGTTATATTATTCTATATTATTAGATTTGAGTTCTATTTTATTTCGATTAGAATATTATTTATGGCCAATATAGTCAAGATCCCATAGTTTCTTGAATTCCTATACAGGAATTCTATTATATGAGCCCGCTTAGCTCAGAGGTTAGAGCATCGCATTTGTAATGCGATGGTCATCGGTTCGATTCCGATAGCCGGCTTTTTTTCTCTATCGATTTTTTCCATGATTGATAATCTATCCTCTCCTTTTCTCCAAACGTTGGGTCACTAATCTATTATGTCGTGGTGACTTGTAACTATGAATAAAAGAATAAAAGAATCAAAAGTGGATTAGAACAATTCCGTTTAGATCTACACAGAACAAATCATAAAGTGAAATGAAAGTAGAGCCTGAATTTCCTAATATATACAAAAAATCCGGATATTTACACAATTTATTTCATTCTACTTTGTAATACTTCAGTACATTTAGCTTTGCTTTGTTTATCTTTATAGTATAGTTCAGTCTGAATTTGAATTTCTTATGTCAAATGACATTTCAATAAATAAGGAGTCTTTATGTCTCGTTACCGAGGACCTCGTTTCAAAAAAATACGCCGTCTGGGAGCTTTACCGGGATTAACTAGTAAAAGACCTAGATCTGGAAGTGATCTTAAAAACCAATTGCGTTCCGCGAAAAGATCGCAATATCGTATTCGTCTAGAAGAAAAACAGAAATTGCGTTTTCATTATGGTCTGACAGAGCGACAATTACTTAGATATGTGCATATCGCGGGAAAAGCAAAAGGGTCAACAGGCCAGGTTTTACTACAACTACTTGAGATGCGTTTGGATAACATTCTTTTTCGATTGGGTATGGCTTCGACCATTCCTGGAGCCAGGCAATTAGTTAACCATAGACATATTTTAGTTAATGGTCGTATAGTGGATATACCAAGTTATCGTTGCAAACCCCGAGATATTATTACTACGAAGGATAAACAAAGATCAAAAGCTCTGATTCAAAATTCTATTACTTCATCCCCTCACGAGGAATTGCCAAACCATTTGACTATTGACTCAATCCAATATAAAGGATTAGTCAATCAAATAATAGATAGTAAATGGATCGGTTTAAAAATAAATGAATTGTTAGTCGTAGAATATTATTCCCGTCAGACTTAAACCTAACGAATATAACAAAGAAGGGGGTTCAGACAATTATGTCTCTTTTTTGACGAAGTAAACAGATCTAAGGGCTTTGATCCCCATTTTGATCATTCACGTATCCAAAATTGATCCGCAGTAGGATTTTTTTCTTTTTTGTGCTTTCCGCAATATTTTTATTTTATGTACCACAGTAATTAGGAATAAACATTAATTGAATTTAGGAATAGAGATTCTCTATCAAATTCAATAACAATTGATATCAATTGTTATTGAATTTGATATATTGTGGTAAATAACGCTGGTAAATTACCAGAAACGGAAAGAGAGGGATTCGAACCCTCGGTAAACAACAGCCTACATAGCAGTTCCAATGCTACGCCTTGAACCACTCGGCCATCTCTCCTACACAGTTTTATTATTGACCAGAAACCAAGTGAAGTGAATAGCGAGTTATTCATATTATTGCAGTATAGGCACGTCCGATGAACGGTTCCATAGGAATTTGCCTTTCTTCATAATTGATTTTATCAACAACAACTTCTCTTATCATCTATCCCATAGATCTATTCAAAATTCATGAATCGTACCGTGGATTTTTCTATTTCATTTCAATTGTATAATTATTATTCCATCCACTTTCCTCTTTGGATCCTAACCAAGTCCAAATTTCTTAAGTTATGAAACTCGAGTTCTAAGAATCCATAGTAAAATAAAGTCCTTGGTTATTCCACTTTTTTGAAATTGAAATAGTTCCGTTCATTTGTAACGAAATTGATATCAAATTCAATCTGATTCAAATCAAAAAAGTCTCCTATCTCTCTTTGTCCGAAAAGGGCACAATTTGAGCAGAAGGTACATATCTTTTTAGCATTTTTCTGTTTTTATGTTATTTTGTACTGTATGTACAATTCCTTTGTTTGTGGGATCATTTTCCCCGAGGGGATAATGAGAAGAATTATAGAATGGATTGCTAATTATGCCTAGATCTCGGATAAATGGAAATTTTATTGATAAGACCTCTTCAATTATAGCCAATATTTTGTTACGAATAATTCCGACAACTTCAGGAGAAAAAAAGGCATTTACCTATTACAGAGATGGTGTGATTTGATTCTTTTTTCTTGTTTTTTTTTAGCCCTCACTTACGTCTTACGAGAAAAAGACATGATTCGTAATAGAAAGAACCAAATTATGGAAATGGAAATTAAAGATACGCTTAGTGAAGGTAAAGTTTGGAAATAGAACAATTCCTTCTGTCGTGTATCCTCGATTGATCCAGCCTCAGATACTTTAATTGTCGATTTTAGTATGGAACGAAAGGTTACACCTATAGGTTATGTATTGCAGGTCAATCCTACTCTACTAGTACCAATAGGCGACATAGAGGAAGAAGCACTACACTAGGAATCAACAACACGAAAACTTTGTTATAAATTACCCCTTTCCTTATCGGTATCGGGACTAACAAGAATGGTTGGGACAACAAACATCCATCTCGTTCGTACTTTGGATACCCGTATAACCATCAAAGATCGTTGAAGTGACTAATTCCTGGAAATAGTAGGCGTTGAGGACAAATAAATCGTTGGAGTTATCATTTCTATCTAGCACTAATACGATTGATTGGTGTTAAGAAAAACCTCTTACGGGAAGGCTGGCTAGAGATTTCTTGTAAAAATACCAGCTCCTGTCAGTTTATAATGAGAATAGGGAGATTTGGATTCCCTGGCTTATCGCCCTTAGTACTATGCACAGAAAGGAGGAGCCGTATGAGATGAAAATCTCACGTACGGTTCTGGAACGGAGATTTTTTGAATAAAATGAACGACCGTAACGGATGTCGGCTCAATCCGAAGGAAATTATGCAGAAGCTTTACAGAATTATTATGAAGCTACGCGACCAGAAATTGATCCCTATGATCGAAGTTATATACTCTATAACATAGGCCTTATACATACAAGCAACGGAGAGCATACAAAGGCTTTGGAATATTATTTCCGGGCACTAGAACGAAACCCATTCTTACCACAAGCTTTGAATAATATGGCCGTGATCTGTCATTACGTGCGACTATCTCCACTATAGAAAGAAAGAAAAAAGATCAAATTGGCTAGTCAATACTAGAGAAAAGTAGGCTTTCTACATATGCATCGTCCAAAGCAACGATTTTTATAAGCTGTAGTAAGGAAAGAGACTTCATGATAAAAAAAATAGGAAAAAATAGGTACGGCCTACACACTATACTCTATGGATAAAGAATTGAATTGATAAAGAAAGCACCGTAAAGATCAATTAGCGAGCTTTTTGGTCGATACAGTTAAGAACTGCTTACTTATGTTTCATGATATGAGATATAAAGTTAGGAATCAACTTATGTAATAGAGTCGATCCACTAAAGTATTGAGCAGCGGTGTAGCATCAGATCCCAAAGATAGTAATTTCTTTTTTCTTATGGAAGAAAGTCTTTTTCAAAGATTCTATATAAATTTCATACATTTATGAAACCGAGATAGTTACCTTTCAGAAAATTCTAACGATATGGGGGATATTTATGCTTCCTTCTTCTGAAGGTGGGAGAAAAGAGAAAACTAATTATTGAGAAAAATTAGAATTGGAAACTTATGTAATTCACTTCTTCTGGTTAGGTTAACCCAAGAAAAAATGGGATATATTTCTCATAAATCTAATTCAGTTAGCATAGGGTAGATTAGGGTGGGGCTGAAACAAAAATGGATTGCTGAGCCGTATGAGGTAGGAAACTCTCAAGTACGGTTCTAAGGGAAGGAATTGACCCACCTATTCCAACCGGGGAGAGCAGGCCATTCTACAGGGTGATTCTGAAATTGCGGAGGCTTGGTCTGATCAAGCTGCTGAGTATTGGAAACAAGCTATAGCGCTTACCCCAGGTAATTATATTGAAGCACATAATTGGTTGAAGATCACGAGACGTTTCGAATAAAACCACTTGTTAATTCATTCAAATTGATTTTTGGATCCATCAATCAAATAAAATAGATCGTTACCATGATATGAGAAGATCCAATGAAGAATTTCATTATATCCCTTCCTTGTCAAATTCTTTTATTTTTTATGGTATCTTATAGGAATAAATGATATGAATACCGTACAGAGTAGAACTAACTAAGAAAACGAAACTAAGAAAACTAAAAAAAGAGAACCTCAATGGATCTTATTAATTCTAATTGAATTCTAATGAATGAGATCTTTTTATTTAGAATTTGA